AAGCGCAATTTACTGAAGTATTACAAAGAATAATTAGAGGAATTGTATTAATATCCGAACCTTATTGTATATAAATAATTGTATTATATAAATAAATAAAATTAAGGGTTCTTTTCTTGTTTTCTTGAGTGATTTGTTCTACAGAGACCGAACTCCTCCAATCCAATTTTTATTCATAATTGGAAGTTCCTACGAGATAATAGAAATAGATCGGTGAACCTTGGAAAAAGGGTTCTTTCACTTTGATTTTACATTATCAATTATGTAAAAAAAAATAAATCAAACAAATGGAGAAAAGCCGGCTATCGGAATCGAACCGATGACCATCGCATTACAAATGCGATGCTCTAACCTCTGAGCTAAGCGGGCTCACATAACATAAATTGGACACGTATACTAATTTAGTAAACTGCGTAGATATTAACTGTTCATTCTTAGCTATTTCATAAGAAATATGATATATAGAAAAATTAAAATATAAAGAATAAGAATATAAAATTTCCAAACATATTGTATATCGGAATATGTTATTATATAACATACCTATTAATATAGCGATATTTAATTTATATATATTTCTAAAATAGATGTTTATCAATAATCAATATCTTAATTAGAATTAAGCTAGTAAGATTTTTTTTACGATTCTATTTTACTTTTTTTTATTAAAATATAAAAAAAAGCTTTTTTTACAAGTAAATAATTTATTATTTTAAGATAATTCTAAATTAATAGAATGATTAGTTATAGCCATTTTATTAGTTGTAGTTATGGCTATTAATTAAATAATTAATTTTTAAATTAATAATACTAAAATTTTCCTTTTCATTTTTTTTTAGTTATATTATAGAAGGTCTGCCCTAAGAAAAGGATAAGAATAAAAATGAAAGATAAAAGTGCAATCCAGATCATAATAAAAGATTTCTCCAGTTTCAGTCGGAAAGGTGAAAGCTAAGACGAAAAAAAAAAAAAAGAATCGACCCTTCAAGTATTTAAAATAGCACGATAAAAATGATAGAAATAGGGGTATTTTAATAAATATATTTATATTAATAAATATATTATAGTATAATATATATGTTATGCGGTATATATTGAATTTATGATATAGAAATGATAGAATCATTTCTGATTGGACCAAATAAGGTCCCCGATATAGATGAAAGAAAATAGACAAGAAATCAAATAGTATAAAACACTTTTCAATATAAGAACGGGTATCTAATGAATTCAACGATTCGAGCATAATATAAATGAAAGAAAAAAAGGAGGGGTCGACATCATAATGTGATCCTAATCACAGCACAAAACAAAAAAAGGGGATATGGCGAAATTGGTAGACGCTACGGACTTAATTGGATTGAGCCTTGGTATGGAAACCTACCAAGTGAAAACTTTCAAATTCAGAGAAACCCTGGAATTAAAAATGGGCAATCCTGAGCCAAATCCTGTTTTATGAAAACAAGCAAGGGTTTCATAAACTCATAAACCGAGAATAAAAGAGGATAGGTGCAGAGACTCAATGGAAGCTGTTCTAACAAATGGAGTTGACTGCATTGTGTTAGTAAAGGAATCCTTCCATCGAAACTTCAGAAAGTATGAAGGATAAACTTATAGACATACATATAGTACTGAAATACTATCTCAAAATGATTAATGACGACCCGAATCTGTATTTTTTATATTTATATGAAAAATGAAAGAATTGTTGTGAATCGATTCAAAATTGAAAAAAGAATCGACTATTCATTGATCAAATCATTCACTCCATCATAGTCTGATAGATCTTTTTAAGAATTAATTAATCGGACGAGAATAAAGATAGAGTCCCATTATACATGTCAATACCGACAACAATGAAATTTATAGTAAGAGGAAAATCCGTCGACTTTAGAAATCGTGAGGGTTCAAGTCCCTCTATCCCCAAAACGACCTGGTTGACTCCCTAATTATTTACTTTATCATTTTGTTAGGGATTCAAAATTCGTTATGTTTCTCATTCATTCTCATTATACTCTTTCACAACCGTATCTGAGCGTAAATTTTTTTCTTATCACAAGCCTTGTGTATGATATATATGATACACGTACAAATGAACAGCGTTGAGCAAGGAATCCCCAATTAAAAATTTGAATAATTAACAATACATACCATTACTTGTACTGAAACTTTAAAAATAAATTTTTAAAGATCTAAGAAATCCTATCAGGGACTGTATAATACTTTGTAATACTTTTTTCATTTTTGTAATTGACATAGATCCAAGTCCTATATTAAAATAAAATTAGGATGATGCGTCGTGAATGGTCGGGATAGCTCAGCTGGTAGAGCAGAGGACTGAAAATCCTCGTGTCACCAGTTCAAATCTGGTTCCTGGCACATAAGTAATTTATGTGAGTATATATTCTATAAATTAATTGATATGGGTCGACATACATATTTTATTTATTATATTGAAAAATAAATAGTATAGATCATGATACATATTTATCCATCTTAA